TTACCCAGAATAGAATAACCACTTAGAATAGCGAAACTTATGATATTTGTCGAAAAATGTAAAATGGTATGGATATAACCCTCATTGTGCATCTTGACCAATTGTATCGTTTCTTTGTGTATTCCTATAGAAAGCGTTTGTATATGTGTATCCGGGTATTCCTTTACCATTTCGTCCAAAAGGAATAGTTCTTCTAATTCTATAAATTTTTCTAGAACGCCCTTTTCTTGAATATCATTTAAAAAAACTTCGGATTGCCGCGCATTCCACCAATTAGTCACCAAAGATTCCATACTTTTATTAAATGATAGAGAAATCCACCAGGGCAAAAATACTATAGATGCAAGATATAGAAGGGGGGTGCAAGCTTTCTTTTTTGACATTTTTAATCTGTGAATTGCTAATGAAACCACCTCATTCCTCGACTCTATCCAATCTGATATTTCCACGAAACACGAGTTCTATAACAAGGTATTGAATCTATAGATCTACTCCCTCCCTTTTTCATTAATTGGTTAGTCCTTGGATCTGGAAACAATATGTTGTTTTATTATTTCTTCATTCGAAGCAACTTCATCCTTTCGATGAATCCCTCATCGAGCCACTTCAAAAAAATATTTTTCGGATTTCGAGGCAAAAGAACCCCCTTAGATCAATTATTTCGAAAAATTTAGCCGGCTACCCATAGACCGGGAATAATTGAGGGAAATTTCAGAAAAATATGGATATGATAAAATCAAAAACGAGTAGCAAAAAAAGAGATAAATAGAATGATTATAGTTATAAACGACCCGATTTTTTGATCCTCTGTTTTGAGCGCTCTGAAAAAACTTAAGCTAAGTTGTTATATAACAAAATTTATGAGGTCCTTACTCAATGCTGCGAAAGCATTAATTCTTCAATTCATTTCAAAATACTTCAATTGGTACGCGCAAAAAATAGGCCAACTCCGCAGCCCTTTTTTCAATTTCTCGCGGAGTAAATTTCTCATCAGTACGAGTCAAGGGGATGGCACCCTGGCCTCTGATTTCCATATAAAGTACACGCCGAGGGTAAATACCTTCTTTAACCTCTATTCTAATCGACTGAATATCTCTCATAAGGAATCGAAGTAAGATGCGACGATTTCTTCCAGGGAATCCCCAACGAAAAATGCACACTATTCCCTTTTTTCTATCGAATCTATCATAACCACTACCTACATTCCACGAAATTGTGCACCACAAATAGGAGCTAATGAACAAACCTGCGATCCCATAGAAAGACATAACGATCCCTTGTGGAAAAAAAAAAATTTGCTGAGAAGGAAATAAGGATATAAGATTCCTACCAAGGTAACTAGAAGTTCCAACCAATAAGAATCCTAGTGAGCCTAAAAAAAGGATACAGGCCCAGCAGAAATTACTTGTTTTTCGAGACCCCGCTATAAGTTCTATCCATATACGTTCTGATCGCCAGTTCATACTAGATCCAGTTGTTTCATTTTATTGGAATTGAGAGAATAACCCAAATAAATTTGACTTTCTTTATTTTTTTTTATTCCCGAAGTAACTCTCATCAACTAGCACTATTATTATCATGTGAACCATTAGGAGTAATTCATCGAATCAGTTAGATAAAAAAAAATATATATATCTTCATATGATCCCACTATGGATATCTACATCCATATAGATACTTTTACTTTTCATTTCAGACATTTGCTGATTCCTTTTAAATAAAAATAAAATAGATATAATGCACCATACCATATATCATGTCATGGTTACACGCGCATAACAGCTTTTTCGTTTGTGTTCGGAAGAAGACACGCACCGTACCCTATTCTACTAAATGGATATCTGTATTATGATCCAAGTCCGAGCCTTGAAAAAAATGGATGAGATTAGGTCCTGAATAATCTAGACAATCTTGTTTTTTTGAACATGAAGAGATAGAGAAGCCATTGCAAGTGCCGGAAATACTAGACCCACTAAAGGCACAAAAAAAGAGGGTAAGTTGAAAGTTGTCATAGAATGGATACCTCGATTTAATATTTGTACCTGTTTTAAAGATATCTTATGATAAGTATATCTATTATCAGTATATAATAATAGGTATAGGTACAAGAAATATAGAACTAAATAAGTGTACCTATTTACCTTTATATTTATGATTATTCTTGTTTTCTTATACTTATCTTCTAATAAAGACCAAAAGAGTTTCTTACAAGTTATCAAAGGATTCGTTAGAATACTATCCAACAGGGATTCCTAGTAAAAAATGGAAGTTATCGGGGAATCTAGAAAAATAAAAGCAAGATTTCTATTATTTATTTTCTACATTTTAATAAGGTAAGGGAACATTCATTTTTTTATTTTAATAACTTATGATAAGAATTGACTCTTTTATCCTGTTGATAAAGTAATTATCAAAAACTTCGGATCCTTTATACAATTAGATCTTATGACCTCAAGCAAAACTCCATGCTTATTATTTTTTATTTTTACTTAGAATTTGA